AGAGGAACTTTCATTTTTTAATAAACTCGAGTTTTGGTTAATTCTTTTGGAATACCCTTTACCCCATATGGATAGGGAATAGAAATAGGTATTTTGGTTGCCACTATAATTTTGGAAATGAATGTTTAAATGCCCCTCAAAAGTAAGTAAATAAATGCGAAACATATAAAATGCCGTTAATCCTGCCGTGGCCAAAGCTATTATTGCGAAAATCGGCGAATACAACCAACTATCATTAAGAATTTCATCTTTTGACCAAAAACAAGCAAGCGGCGGAATACCACAAAGCGAAAGTGTACCTAATAAAAAAGAGGTTTTGGTAATCGGTACATGTTTTGTTAAACCACCCATAAGAACCATATTCTGACTTTTATCCGGAGAATAACCAACAAGAGTTTCCATTGAATGAATAACGGATCCGGACCCCAAAAATAATAATGCTTTGGAATAAGCATGAGTAATTAAATGAAATAAAGCACTTCGATAAGACCCCATTCCTAGAGCGAACATCATATAACCCAATTGAGACATTGTCGAATAAGCTAAACCCCTCTTAATGTCTTTTTGAGCAAGAGCTAAAGTAGCTCCTAATAATAGTGTAATTATGCCCATCAAGGCAATTAAATTCATTATATAAGGTATAACTATGAAAAGAGGAAGAAGGCGAGCTACAAGAAAAATCCCCGCCGCTACCATAGTAGCAGCATGTATAAGAGCCGAAATAGGAGTGGGTCCCTCCATAGCATCAGGTAACCACACATGAAGGGGAAATTGTGCAGATTTAGCAACTGCGCCAGCAAATAATAGAACAGCACACAAAAGAACAAATGGAAAATTGACTTCATTATTAGAAATCAAATTATTGAGTATTTCAAATACATCTCTAAATTCAAAACTACCGGTTATCCAATAAAAACCTAAAATTCCTAATAATAAACCAAAATCCCCTACACGATTAGTCACAAACGCTTTTTGACAAGCATTTGCCGCAGGAGGTCGTGTGAACCAAAATCCTATTAATAGATAGGAACACATTCCAACCAATTCCCAAAAAATATAAATTTGTATCAAATTAGAACTAGTAACTAATCCCAACATGGAAGTACTGAAAAAACTCATATAAGCAAAAAATCTCAAGTATCCTTGATCGTGAGCCATATAATTATCACTATAAATAAGAACCATAATCCCAACAGTAGTGATTAACATCAACATAATAGAAGTAAGTGGATCAATCAAGCAGCCAAATTCTAAAGAAAAATCATTATCGAGGGTCCAAGACCATACATATTGATAGATATAACTGCTATTTATTTGCTGAATAGACAGATTCGTTGAAAAAATCATGACTATACTTAACAATAAAATACTTGGAAAAGCCCACATACGATGAAGATTTTTTGTTGCTGTCGGAAAAAGAACAAGTCCCACCCCTATTAATATAGGAACTAGAAGTGGGACGAAAGGTAAAATACACGCATATTGATATGTCTGTTCCATAAAAAAAGTTTTTTAATTAATATTAACGGTTTCCAATTCACCGGACCTTACCTCTTTTGAAAGGAGTCAATAAAAAAATGAAGATATGTACTAACTTAAATAAAATTTTTGAATTTGGATTTCTTCTTACTTATTCGTTCTGAATTTCTGCTAAATACTTCAAATATTCAAATCAAGAAGTTACAATTGGTCAAATCATATGCAAGAAATAGATTAATTACCAATCTCCTTCAAATTTGAAAATTCAAGTCAAACTGGGCATATTTGTCCCAGATTTGACAAGTTATTAAAAATATTATTTTTTTCCATTTTTCGAAAAATAGAAAAGAATAGAATAGAAATCCATAGTGAATCAGAAAAGCTCATATTTTTTTGAACAATAGATGTCTTTCACATCCAGCTATACCAATGAGTAATCTCTTAATTTTTATTTAAATGGCAGTTCCAAAAAAACGTACTTCTGCATCAAAAAAGCGTATTCGTAAAAATTTTTGGAAAAAGAAGGGGTATCGGGCAGCGTTAAAAGCATTTTCCTTAGGTAAATCTCTTTCTACTGGGAATTCGAAAAGTTTTTTTGTGCGACAAACAAATAAACTGAGTAATAAAACATAACACGTTGGAATAATCTAAACCGGTCTGACTCCAAAACGGAGTTATTTCATTTCAAAAATAAAATTCCCGAATTCCATTTCCTTCAACGGGGAATGGAATTCGTTACGCTCTTATAGAATCCGGAGGATAAGAATTCTTCTGCTTACCTTACCCAACTCAAAAAGTATTCTTTTCGTTTTTAGTATATTTTCTCATTTTCAAGTTGGGAGCCTTATTTTCCCCATTAACTTATTGGTAATATAAGATTTTCTTTTTTATACATACAACTTTATACAACTTCCTTACTTTTTGATTTTATAGAAATTCTTATATAGCCCCCATACATCTCGCTATCAATCCACACAAAAACGAAAAGATTTTGGATAAATATGTGTCCATTTTGAATGATCTAAAATAGGTTCTTTTTTTTTTGTTCATCAATAAAATGGCTTTTTTGGTTTCACTTTTTGAAATCAAATAAATTAAATCAAAAAAAAAATAGTTAATTAAAAAAAATGTTTTTTGGGGAGGGAGGGTTCTATTCCTTAATTCATAGTAGGATTTACAAGAGTTGAGTCGAGAAGAGTATAAAATACAAAATAAAACAAAAATCTTAAACGAAACTGATGAACCTTCAAATACCTATTTGAACAAATTTTTATTCATCAATTTGAATCTTTCCTAAAAAATATTGCACTCGGTTTTATTCGTAAATATAGACGATTATTTATTAATAGGTTATTATCAGGTCAAGACAGGCCGCTATGGTGAAATCGGTAGACACGCTGCTCTTAGGAAGCAGTGCTAGAGCATCTCGGTTCGAGTCCGAGTGGCGGCATATCATTTCTTAAAAAAAATGGATCCTATAATAAATTCAATTGCTAATTTCGATTTTATAATTTAGGAACTCTTTATTTTATGATATTTTCAACCTTAGAGCATATATTAACTCATATTTCTTTTTCGATCGTTTCGATTATAATTACAATTCATTTGATAACCTTTTTAGTCGATGAAATCGTAAAACTAGATGATTCATCCAAAACGGGCATGATAATGGCTTTTTTCTGTATAACAGGATTATTAATTTCGCGTTGGATTTATTCGGGACATTTTCCACTAAGTGATTTATATGAATCGTTAATCTTTCTTTCATGGAGTTTTTCCTTTATTTATATAGTTTCATATTTCAAAAAAAACCAAAATATTCTAAGCACAATAATTGGCCCGAGTGCTATTTTTTCCCAGGGCTTTGCTACTTCAGGGCTTTTAACTGAAATACACGAATCAACAATATTAGTACCCGCTCTTCAATCCGAGTGGCTAATAATGCACGTAAGTATGATGATATTAGGCTATGCGGCCCTTTTATGTGGATCATTATTATCAGTATCCCTTCTAGTCATTACTGTTAGAAAAAAGAGAAAGATTTTTTCTACGAGTAATCATTTATTGAATTTACATAAGTCATTTTTCGTTGGTGAATTCCAATATATCAATGAACAAAGGGATGTTTTACAAAAAACTTCTTTTTTTTTCCCAAGGAATTATTATAGATCACAATTGATCCAAAAATTGGATTATTGGGGCTATCGGGTTATTAGTCTAGGATTTATCTTTTTAACCATAGGAATTCTTTCTGGAGCAGTATGGGCTAACGAAGCATGGGGATCCTATTGGAGTTGGGACCCAAAGGAAACTTGGGCTTTTATTACTTGGATAATATTTTCAATTTATTTACATACTCGAACAAATATAAAACTGAAGGGTACAAATTCAGCAATTGTGGCGTCTATTGGATTTCTTATAATTTGGATATGCTATTTTGGAGTCAATCTATTAGGAATAGGACTACATAGTTATGGTTCATTTACATTAACATCTAATTGAATTCAAAAAAAAAGGGGTTCTTGCAAATAGCAATAAAAGGGTGTACAAGGTATATCAGATAAAAAAACTTTGTGTGAATTGGCGAGAGCCTGTCGAATCATATTTTATTATGATTCGATGGGCTCTTTGTCATTGTACCATTTTACAACGAACGCTTTTGAAAATGATAAGATTTATAAATTATCTAAAAAAATAATTAGATAGAATAACTTCAACCTTTTCAACTGATAGTGAAAGAACGAAATCGGGGTACATACCAATACCGAGTACAGGTAAAAAAATAGAAACCGAAAGAAATAACTCTCGCGGCCCAGAATCCAAAAAATAAGAGTCTGAACCATTCAATATCTTGTATCCATAAAACATCTGTCGTAACATAGATAATAAATAAATAGGAGTTAATATCATTCCAATTGCCATTACAAAAGTAATTGGGAGTTTTGTCATTAAAAGATATTTTGGACTAGTAATTAGTCCAAAAAAAACTATTAATTCGGCAACAAAACCACTCAGTCCAGGTAATGCAAGGGACGCCATCGAAAAGCTACTGAACATCGTGAATATTTTTGGCATTGGAATACCTATTCCACCCATTTCGTCAAGATAAACAAGACGTATTCTATCATAAGTTGTTCCCGCCAAGAAAAAAAGCGCCGCGCCAATAAATCCATGAGAGATTATTTGTAAAAGGGCTCCGTTCAGTCCCATATCTGTGATAGAACCAATTCCTATAATTATGAAACCCATATGAGATACAGAGGAGTAGGCTATTCTTTTTTTTAAATTGCGTTGACCGAGAGATGTTGAAGCTGCATAGATTATTTGCATTGCGCCTACTACCATTAACCAAGGAGAAAATATAGAATGAGCATGAGGAAATAATTCCATATTGATCCGAACTAATCCATACGCTCCCATTTTTAATAAGATTCCGGCTAGAAGCATACAAGTACTATAATGTGCTTCTCCATGGGTATCGGGTAACCATATATGTAGGGGTATGATTGGCAATTTGACAGCAAAAGCAAGAAAAAATCCAATATAAAAAAGTATTTCTAAGTTCACAGGATAGGACCGGTTGGCTAATATTTCAAAATTTAATGTTGGTTCAGTAGAACCATATAAACCGATACCTAGAACTCCCATTAAAAGAAAAACAGAACCCCCCGCCGTGTACAAAATAAATTTTGTAGCTGAGTACAGACGTTTTTTTCCTCCCCACATCGATACAAGTAGATAAACGGGAATTAATTCTAACTCCCACATGAGGAAAAAAAGTAAAAGATCTCTAGAAGAAAATAATCCTATTTGACCACTGTACATTGCTAACATCAGGAAATGAAATAATCGAGAATCTCGAGTAACCGGCCAAGCCGCTAAAGTAGCTAAAGTCGTGATGAATCCCGTCAGTAAAATGGGTCCTATAGAGAGTCCGTCTATTCCTAATCTCCAATGGAAATCTAAAAAATGGATCCATTTATAATCCTCCATTAGTTGGATTAATGGATCATCCGATTGAAAATGATAGCAGAATGCATAAGTCGTTAGAAGAAGTTCTAAGGTACACATACATATAGTATACCACCTTATTACTCTATTTCCCCTGTGTGGAAGAAAAAAAATGAAGCAACCCACAAATATTGGTAAAACTACAATTATTGTTAAGCAAGGAAAATGGTTCGTGGTAAAGACAAGATACACTTGGACCAGAAAAATCCGTGCTCAATTTAATTTGATTTTGAGCACGGATTTTTTCGATAAACAAACAAAGAAAATGGATTCAAGTAGAGTTTTATGGAATATATCAATAAGCTAGACCCATACTGCGAGTTGTTTCATGCCATAAATAAACCCGAACGCTCAAAAAATCCGTTGGACAGGCGGATTCACATCTCTTACAACCAACACAGTCCTCAGTCCTTGGAGCAGAGGCAATTTGTTTAGCTTTACATCCATCCCAGGGTATCATTTCTAATACATCCGTGGGGCACGCCCGGACACATTGAGTACATCCTATACATGTGTCATAAATCTTTACTGAATGTGACATTTGATCTATACGTTTTTGAACGCCATAAATTTTCGGTTTAGTAAACTAACTTATAAATGAATCCTATAGTTAGATACCAGACGAATCAATGAGTGATAAGAATCAATTTACTTACGAATTGATTTATGAGGGAGAGCCAAAATACTTGGATTTCTTATGTTTTTGCAACTACGATTATACCCTACTATAGACATATCAAACCCACTAATTTGAATTATTAATATTCAAAATTAGCATTTATATGATTAATACTATTTATTCAACAAATTGGATTGGTTAATACGAGTTGATTTTCTGTTACGATAAATTGATGAAACAATAGCCGATCCAATAGCTGCTTCAGCGGCTGCAATAGTTATAACAAAAATTGAAAAAATATCTCCTCTTAATTGACGATTATCAAAAATATCAGAAAATGTTACAAAATTTATATTAACTGAATTTAATATAAGTTCAAGACACATAAGGGCTCTAACCATATTTCGACTTGTGATTAATCCATAGATACCAATGGAAAATAAATAGGCACTCAAAACAAGTATATGCTCGAGCATCATTAACCAACTCCTTTTTTATTCATTTTTAATCTGAACAAGAATTCAATCGATTCGATTCTAACAAATATGGAATAATGGAACAGGTTGGTAAGAGATCAATATAAAATTAAAGTCTTTTTATTCTATTTTTTTAGCCAGAAATTCACATTAACGAATTCTAACATTCCTTTTGCGTTGATTCTATTTGAATTACTCATTTTAAAGATTTCTTATTGACGAGCTATAGCAATAGCACCTATTAAAGCGACTAAAAGAATTATTGAAATGAGTTCAAATGGAAGAAAAAAATCTGCTGCTAAATGAATTCCAATTTGTTGACTATTACTTATCAAATCTTGTTCTAGAATCTGATTTGATTTTGTAGTCCAAATGATCCCATACCAGGACGTATCTGGAATAGTAGTAATTAGTGAAATAAAAAGACTTGTACAAACCATTGAAGTAACTCCATCCCCAACCGTCCAAAGATGAAAATCTTTGTAATATTCTGAACCATTCATGAACATCACAGCAAAAAGGATTAAAACGTTTATAGCTCCTACATAAATAAGGAGCTGCGCAGCAGCTACAAAATATGAGTTGGATAGAATATAGAATAAGGATATACAAAAAAGAACCCATCCCAACGAAAAGGCCGAATAAATTGGATTCGGAAGTAATACTACTGCCAGACTTCCTAATATAAGACCCGATCCCAGAAATACTAAAAGAAAATCATGTATTGGTCCAGGTAAATCCATTTGATTTTATAAAAAAAATCGAAATATTTCATGCCTTTGTTGACCTGACCAGGAAAAAAGAAGTTATGTTTTTTTAGTATACTTCTTAATTGAATGAAATTTTAACGTGGGTGATTTGGATTGATGTAAATACATTTATTGGACTACTCTTATTATCAAAGCAATCGGAGCA